AAATCCCTTTTTGACTCTGCACCATTGATTCCACTATTATTAGTGAGCAATAATGGAACAATTCCGTCATAGAGATAGGGGACATAATTCACATGGATATAGTAAGTCTCGCTTGGGCTGCTTTAATGGTAGTCTTTACATTTTCCCTTTCACTTGTAGTATGGGGAAGAAGTGGACTCTAGAGTTACTACTAATAAAGTTGAGGAATCAAACTGTATCAATTATTTTATAGATCGTTTTGCAACGCGTTTTGAACTTTTTCAAATAAAAATATCTTCATTTCCAAATTCCATTGGATTCTAGTAGAGTAATGTATGATATGACTAATACTCTTTCAATCAAAGAGATATTTCAATGATTCCCATGTTTGTATTTCGAAAGGAAAGGGATACAGATGATAAGAAATTCATTCCAACCTAATTCTTCTGAAATTTTCTAACGGGCTTTTACCAGAATTATAGATGGATACTGAGGAAGACCCGACCCCTTTTTTATTTTTTGATTTGATTTTTTTCTTTCCCTCTTTACTGTTCAAAGAGGAAGTCGTTTTGGTAAATGTATACCCACTTTCTATGAGAAAGAAAACAATATAGACATAGCATAGTGGTTGGCTAACAAGATACTATGCATAATAAGATCTTGACTTGGGCGAGTCACATATTTATTGCGCACTTACCGCTTGTTTTATTAGATTTTTGGAATTTTTGATACTTTATCAACCCATTTCATATCATGGTTCAAGCGTTAAAATCGGCGAGGTTTACTATTTATTTTATTTCTTTTCGAAATCTGAAGAAGTGCCCATAGAACTCCTGTCAATGGCTCAATCAATTATTTCTTCGAAATGCTAAAAAAACAGATTACTACGTGTTTTTCTTAAGATATGCCCATAATGCTTTTTCTTGATTCTTTCGATAGATCCCGAAATTCATATTGGATGGAAATAATAAAAAATCTAGGAATTAGAACTCTAAGAGTAAGACGATTATTTCAGAGTGATCAGAACAAATAGATGTATCAAAGAAATCGAATTTGATGCTATGTCCATTCCATATATGAAATTTATATCTACATATATGAAGATAATATTGGAGATTGATCTATATTAAGCCTTTCTCTTTATTGTAAAGTACAACTTTACAACTTTATACACTACAATAACACTAATAGATAGTATGGTAGAAAGAAAGATTTCATCTCTTTCTTTCTTACCATACTATCGGATCTCATAGAGCCGATTATAGTCCGCTCATTTCATTTAAGACGCGAAATTGGAATCCCTGTCGTTTTATTTCTTCAATCATTGATAAGAACTCAGAAATCAAGTTTCATTCAAATTAATTAATCATTTTGACTAACTGTTTTTACGTAAATGATAAGTAGAAAAGCAGTAGGAACTAGAATGAACAGTGCAGTAGCAATAAATGCAAGAATATTTACTTCCATAATCTCATCTTTTTTTTACTTCACAATAACTCGGGATTTAATCCCATAGAGATAATAAATCTTTCGCCTGTAAATTCAATGAATGAATTACTTCTCGATGATCTTGAATCGGATCAATATCATGAATAACAATATCTGCGCTATCAAATGAATTCGTCGTCGAGAATTGAATAGTATAACATAGGAAGATCTTTTATCCATACCGAATCCAAAATGGGATTCCTGAACCAATCAAAAATTCCTTGATTTATTATTATTTTTTCTTCTTTCTTTTCTATAACCTACCTTAGGTTTTCCTTGTACAATCATCTGATGAAGTATCATGTGACCACCCTTTCATTTCCATTAGTCACAAACCCAAACAAACAATAGAAGCGAAATGGAAAAAGAAAGGAGTTAAGTTCTAAGCTCTGTTTTTTTTTTTAATAATCTAATTTTCTTGGAAGACAAAGAAATGTGATAAAGATGATTCCCGGTATAAAAGATCTAATATTCCATCAAATTCACTATTTTTTTTAGGCTTTGTTCTTTCTTCGATGGGACCCCTAAAAAAATAGAAAAATAGGAAGGAAAAAAAAAACAAGGATCTCCTCTTGGGAATGAAATTCTGCTCCCTGTCCTCCCTTTCACAGAAAAGGGAGAGATGAATTGATGTATTTATTGGATCCTTCGGGACTGACGGGGCTCGAACCCGCAGCTTCCGCCTTGACAGGGCGGTGCTCTAACCAATTGAACTACAATCCCAGGGAAATAAGGGATCTAGCATAAATTTAAATTATTTTATATTCCTCTGTATCAGGTATTTCTCAAGGACAAGGGGGTTATACCATCTCATGGTAGATTGGCGAATTCTTGGGCATTATTGGGCCGAGCTGGATTTGAACCAGCGTAGACATATTGCCAACGAATTTACAGTCCGTCCCCATTAACCACTCGGGCATCGACCCAGGAAGAATCCATTTTAGGCTTATTGGTAATCCATAATCAACTTCCTTTCGTATTACCCTACCCCCAGGGGAAGTCGAATCCCCGCTGCCTCCTTGAAAGAGAGATG